TTTGATTGAGTTATTAATATGTTTTTTTGATATTTTGATATAAGGAAAAAAATGAAGAAAGGAAAATAAGGCAGACTAAACAATACTTCTTTGAACTCACCCAATCAAAAAGCCTTCAATTCTTACAAGAGAATAGAAGAAATCATACTTTCATACAATATCTTAATTGAATTATATGTAATGATCAATAAATTAGGTTTAATTCTCTATCCATACGTGCCAAAATCCTAGCAAGAATCTAATCTATTCCATAGCTATTTGGAACTGGAATTGACGAACAAGGAATACCCATATTAGTGTTTAGTAGTTTCAAATAGAAATCTAAATGGGGCGTGGCCAAGTGGTAAGGCAACGGGTTTTGGTCCCGCTATTCGGAGGTTCGAATCCTTCCGTCCCAGAGCAGACTCTTTTTATCTATCAGAATAACGATATCCGAATCTAAATTGCTCTTTTTTTTTTACCAACCTTCTTTGAGTCAAATATTGGAGAAAAAGCGATTCTTGCTTTTGATTTTTAATGATTTCTTAAGATTGGCACTCGAAGAACTGTGAGATTGGAGAATCTATTCTATCGAGTTATTTGAAGATGCAAGGCAGATTCAAAAAGATTAGTTTATTTGTATTATTTGTAATATATAATATTCGTGATATTATTATTAATGAAATTATTAATTTCTTATTAATTAGAATAGAAAAGTTTAATATTAATAAAAGTTAAAAATATATTGTATGAATACAATACAATATGGGGTAATTTGAATTCTTATTGAGGCTTTTTCTTCCTAAATTATCTATTTCTTTCATATAGAAAGAAATTGATTTCATATAGAAGGAAGAAGTATAGATAGATTACTATGTATCGACTGAACCAATGACTATTCATGATTCCATAATTGAATCAATGTTCCAAACTAGAGGAATGTTATGGTAAAACTTCGTTTGAAACGATGTGGTAGAAAGCAACGTGCGACTTGAAGGACATGATCGGCTGTGGATGTCAAAACCCACCACTTTCCATTATGTAGAAATGAAGGTGCTTTTGGCTCGACATCCTTTGTTCTGTTCTATTATAATCCGTCTTTTTGTTGGGTTGTAATGTAAATAGTACAGGATGGAGCTCGAAGAGAAACATCCATTTTTCAGGGGCAAGGATCTAGGGTTAGTTAATGGAAATCAATAAGTTGGAACAACTTCGTAAGTCTATTTTTGATATATAAATCGAAAGGCTCCGATTCAAACTATTTTAAAATCAAAAAGAAAAATTGTTGGAATTGGTAAAACTCTTTCGATCAAAAGTGTGTCATGCGGTAATTAATCGTTCATATGATTCCTTGATAGAAAGAAAAAAAGAGAGAAAAAGGGGCATGTTGCTGCCATTTTTGAAATGATTAAATATCGCCGAAGTAATGTCTAAACCCAATGATTCAAGGCAAAGATAAAGGATCCTAGAACAAGGAAATACCCTTTTCAATTGTCTCAACAACTAGATAAAAATGAGGAATCGAAATCGATTCTAAACGAGACAAACAAAAAAGGGGTTAGAGACCACTCAATAAAAGAAAGAATGCCTAAGGATTTTTTTGAGCATTTTGAGAGTTATTTGACTTGAGTTATGAGAGTACGAATGCTTTTTTCTTCTTTTTTTTCGAAAAAAAAAAGACGGGTTTAAATGTCTAATTGATTTGCTGGGTTTATGGATCTTTTTGACATTCTAATTCCATACATTAGAATCCCATACATAGACATAACTTTTAATCATTTTTTTCTCGAGCCGTACGAGGAGAAAACTTCTTATACGTTTCTAGGGGGGGTATTATTTAACTACATCTATCCCAATGAGCCGTTTATCGAATCGTTGCAATTGATGTTCGATCCCGAAGAGAGGGAAGAGATCTTCGAAAGGTGGGTTTTTATGATCCGATAAATAATCAAACCTATTTAAATGTTCCCGCTATTCTCTATTTCCTTGAAAAAGGAGCTCAACCCACAGGAACTGTTCATGATATTTTAAAGAAGGCGGGGGTTTTTATGGAACTTAGTCTTAATCAAACAAAATTCAATTAATGAAATACAAAAAAGAGGGTGTGGATGACTCATATCTAGCTTTGTATAAATTTTTCTTTATTATTTCCTCCCCCCTCTTTTGTTCTATTCCTACTTTTTTATTTATTATTCGTATTTCTTATTGCTTTGCTACTATAGAATATTGCTACTATAGAATACCGTGTTCTATAACAGATTTTATTGAGCTAATTTTATTGATATAAAATATAGAGAAAAAAGATCAATTGAATAAATGAAGTAATTGCATAAAAAAAAATAAGATAAAATAAGATAAAAAAAACAGATAAAATAACATATAAAAATAGAAAATATTAATAATAATTAATAATAACAAAAAATTGACTTAATTCTTTTTTTCATTGTATTTTTTTATAGTCTTTTTTATATTCTTTATTCTTTTCTCAACATTTATATTCAAAATTTACAATCATATTGAC